ATGCTATGAATGACCCAGTATCGAATACTGGTAATAATATCAGCAAAAGAACGTTCTCCTGTGCTTCCAGACATGTTGAGCTCCGCATATTCTTGTACAGTCAGAGGGGGTCGATTCCGTAAAAGATGAAATCAGTAAATATAAATTCACTGAAATCTAATCTTTGTGAGATCGTCAATATTGTACCAAGGGTGCCTTTAGAGTATACCGAATCAGTATAGCTATCCTTCTTCTGACACAGCAATGCAATTTCACAATCAGTATCGAAATGAAGTGTTAGATAATTTCTTTCTTCTTTTCTTGTTGCTTGTCAATGTAGAATTTTCTACCATTTAATAGAAAATTCCTAAAATTCCTTGTAGTATAAGGATAAGGGTTTTCTTCATTATTGGCTTCGGACTAGAAAATGAAGATCAGGTAAAATGTGAATCTGACGGGTTGTTTTCTAATAATTTATGAAGGAGATTATCATATTCTCCCGATTCAATTAGATGTTACGTCTAAAAATATCTTTTTTGTGGTTGTAGAAGATGTTTTTTGTTGGAATCTTTTTTTTTTTTTAGGAATTGGTTAGTCGTCCAGTAACAAGTAACTATAGTAGATAGTATTCAATGAAAGAAGGAGAACAATGAATAAATAAAAAAATAATCAATATTCGTGATGCACGCATTATTATTATTGTATTAGACCCAAACAAAGGAAAAAAGGGGGTCCTTCTTGACCTAATTACAAGGATGGGGCTTTGTAATATGGAAAGACAAAATGTAAAACCCAGTTTCGATTGATCTGATCATGCGATACTTTTTTTCTTTTCAATCGCGAGATTATGTGAATGAACTACTACTGAGTTCACTTTAAAGTAAAAAGATAAAGTGCATTATTAAGGGCACTTGTTGTTCGAAAAAAAAAATGTATTCGATATTTCGATACAATAAAAAACGATCAAAATGATTTTCCAATTTTATTCTATAGTGATTCAAAGAAAGTTTCATTTTTTGAATGAAGTTATAAAACAAAGTTCTTATTATTACTTTATTTAATATTTATAATATTCTATATATACATATATTAGTTTATTCAACTCAAGAGTTGCCCAATGAATCTGTTGATTCGAGAAATTGCGGGATGGGTAGGGTAAATGTCATAGATGATGAATTGATTTCTTACTTATGTTACTCTATTTTTGTTAGTATCGTCTATAATAATTGATGAATCAAAAACTTTCAATTGAATCTATCCTTTCAATTGGTTGGTATTTTTGCTTATCCTCGTATCTTTCAAAAATTGAAACTTAGGGAAGTGTTTTATAAACATATGTATAAAAATAACATATTTCATTTAGCCTTTTTATGCCTACTATAACTAGTTATTTCGGTTTTCTACTAGCAGCTTTGACTATAACCTCAGCTCTATTTATCGGTCTGAGCAAAATACGACTTATTTGAAATTAATTAAATGAACAATTCATAAAAATGAACAATTCATAAAAAAAACCTTTCTGTGATAGTTCATATATTCTATAGTTCCTTCCCGTATCAATTTACAATTCGTGGTCATTGAGATTTATAGTCAATACGGATTAATATTTAAGGATAGATATTACCTCCCCTTTACCCTTTCAAACAAATTGAAATGATTGAAGTTTTTCTATTTGGAATCGTCTTAGGTCTAATTCCTATTACTTTGGCTGGATTATTCGTAACTGCATATTTACAATACAGACGTGGTGATCAGTTGGATCTTTGATTAATTAAGATCTCTTTTTTGTCTTTTTTGATTGACCTCCTACTTCCTTTAATCCAGGGGAGGTCAAATTTAGATTGTTGTTCAATTATTTCAGTGTAATTTTCGACCTAACGCGACTAACAAGAACACAGAATCACGCTCTGTAGGATTTGAACCTACGACATCGGGTTTTGGAGACCCGCGTTCTACCGAACTGAACTAAGAGCGCTTTATTATCACAATAAATATTTTATAACCCCAATTAATCTTGCATATATATACTATCATACAATTAAAGATTTTTTATGTATGGCCAATTTTATTTTAATCGATCTCAATTGATCCCTCGTTACTGCTCAGAAGATAAGTAATAGGTAGGGATGACAGGATTTGAACCCGTGACATTTTGTACCCAAAACAAACGCGCTACCAAGCTGCGCTACATCCCTTTCAATTGGTCTACAGTGTCATTGTAGAGAATCCCTGTCTTGTTTTCCACATCTTTATTTCCTCCATTGATATACAAAAATTGTCTTGTCATTTATTCTTTTTGGTCTCATATATAATATAACATATAATATATTAAAAGACTTTTATTATATTATTATATAAAGTATGAAATAAATATCAAACCTACCGTAAAAAAATTAATTTTTCAGAAATTTCAGGCGGAAAGGGACGTATTTTTTTCTTTAAGAAAAGTAATATCTATTCAATTTGAATTAAGGATTCCGCGTACAAATACAAGTGGTCAGTCATTAACGACATATACACATCTGGTCATATATGTATTACCATTATGTATTACAAATTACAATAAAATTAAAATAACGAATAAAGTAAAGAAGGACGAGGATTTAAAATGCGAGATCTAAAAACATATCTTTCCGTGGCACCGGTAGTAAGTACTCTATGGTTCGGGTCTTTAGCAGGTTTATTGATAGAGATCAATCGTTTTTTTCCGGATGCGTTGATATTCCCCTTTTTTTCATTCTAGTTATTGATATGGGAGGGGGGGAAAAAGATTAGAGATACAATCAAATATCTGTAACTAATCCCTACCCTTCCCTTCTTTTTTTAGAATTTTAGAATAAGTTAGAAAAAAAAAGCGAACTAACCCGCAGTGAAACTAGGAATTCGGGTCCAGGCTCAAATAAAATTAATATTAAATATTAAATAGAGATTAATAATAAATAAAATAGAGATTACTAATAAATAAAATAGAGATTAATAATAAATAGAGTGTAAATGGAAATGTGATGGTTGGGGCAACAATATCATACAACATACTTAAATGAAAATGAAATACTGTACGGCAATTTTAAATTATAAATATAGTTAGAAATTTTTTTATTATATTACTTATTATTACCATATTGAACTATATTGATTCATTGCAACGAAATACTTCTTTCATAATTTGATTTCGAGTTGCCTGTTTCTATTTTTTTTTTTTTTTTTTCGTTCCTCGCTTCGGATCGGAAAATTAAAGAATTGAGTGAATCAAAAACCAAAGGAGGTTCATGGCCAAGGGTAAAGATGTTCGAGTAACGGTTATTTTGGAATGTACCAGTTGTGTTCGAAATCGTGTTAATAAGGAATCAATGGGCATTTCTAGATATATTACTCAAAAGAATCGACATAATACGCCTAGTCGATTGGAGTTGAGAAAATTCTGTCCCTGTTGTTACAAACATACGATTCATGGGGAGATAAAGAAATAGATCGAACCGATCACTCGTGTGTCAGTCTTCCAAGGAAGATGAAAAATTACATACTATATATAACATATAACAATATATATAATATATATATTGTTAAAAATAAATATAAATAAACAAACCAAATCCTATTTCTATCGGATCAAACATGATGTAGATGTAGAATTAAGAAATAGGATTAGGATCTTCAGGATAAGGAATAAACAAACCATGGATAAATCCAAGCGAATCTTTCTTAAATCCAAGCGATCTTTTCGTAGGCGTTTGCCTCCGATCCAATCGGGGGATCGAATTGATTATAGAAACATGAGTTTAATTAGTCGATTTATTAGCGAACAAGGAAAAATATTATCTAGACGAGTAAATAGATTGACCTTAAAACAACAACGATTAATTACTATTGCTATAAAACAAGCTCGTATTTTATCTCCGTTACCTTTTCTTAATAATGAGAAACAATTTGAAAGAAGCGAGTCAGCCGCTAGAACTACAGGTCTTAGAACCAGAAAAAAAATAGGCTGACTCTTCAATTGAATCAAACTAAAATTCCAATCCAAACTCAAATGCGGATTGACGTTTTTTTTGTTCGAAAAATCGTAAAATCCAGATTTGATTGTCGTGTCGTAAGAAAAAAAAGAATTGGGGAAGAAGAATAAATATTTTTTATTGAACGTGTTTCTTCATTTTGACGACTTTATCATATTTTATCATACAAATTTCTACTCTACCTTCCCAGAGTTCATTCTACAGGGAACTCCATTTAAACCATTCCAACAGATTCCTTCCAATCTCTTTATTTTATGATCTCGTTGGAAATCATATAAAGACAACTCTTATTTAATATAGCTATTTGTGCAAGTATTTTACGATTAAGAAGCAACTGTTTCTTGTACAGATTGTGTATTAATTTACAATAACTAAAGTATACTTTATTGTCGCGAATTACTGCATTTATACGAGTGATCCACAAACGACGAAAAACTCTCTTTTGTCTACCTCTATCCCGCTGAGCCGAAACCAAAGCTCTTATTTTCTGTTGAGTAATAGTTCGAGTAAGTCTTGAATGAGCCCCTCGAAAAGTTGATGCAAATAAACGAATTTTTGTTCTACGTCTTCGAGCTATATACCCTCGTTTAATTCTGGTCATTGAATAAATGAAACTTTGATGAATAACTAATTGATTTCCTTTCTTTCAGTTATTCCCTTCCCGTGTCCTAGTCTATTAATAACAAAACGGATTCTTCCTATGTATAAAATAAAAATTCCAATGGCTTTTGCTACTATAACCTTCCCAACCACGATTTTTTCTTTTTTTTTTCTAGGCATTTCACCTCTAAATACAAAATTGTATTGATACTAGGTATCAAAAACACATAGTAAATAAAAAAGTAGTAAAGTAAATATAAATGGATATAGTGGGTTACATCGTTTCTATGGTTACTTCTTAAACGGTGAGGTCCTCTCTATACACCGGAGCCCTTCCTTCATTTAATCAATGTTATTGTTAACTTGTACCGTTCACACTCTTTGGCTCTACCCATAATTATCCAGTACTAGGTCTTTCACAACGAGATCTACTTATACAGTAACGGTATTTAATTATGAAGATTAGCTGAGTAGCTGACCCTGTTAGTCCGTTCTTCCAAGAGTAAGGCATAATTTTTCTGCTTTTTTTAAATAGGATTTCCCCTGCTTAATGGATAGCATTTGCTATCAATGGAGAATTCTTTCTCATCTTAAATTTAAAATTGAGGTGATTGGATTTGCACCAATGGAAACCATACATTTGATACCACAATAGAAGGATAGATCTTTTTTATTTTTAGATATTGAGTGGAGTTCTTCCATTCTATCCTATTCACTGGTACTGATCGTTGATACTGGATCAATTGTTTTCTTTTGTCCTAGCCCATGATCTGAACGAGTCGCACATACACCCTAGTACATGTTCCTCGTCGTTGAGGACATCCCCCAAGAGCGGGGGATTTCGTGACATTTCTGATTGGCTGTCTTGTGTTTCTAATAAGTTGTTTAATAGTTGGCATGTTGAATCATATACATAATGGGCTGGTTTAGATCGATCTTAACCGGATGATTATGAATTATTTTATTTCTATATTAATAGATTAATGAATAGAATATTAAATCCGGTAAGAAGATAATAAGATAAAATCTCAAATCACGAATTCGTGTGAAATCTTTGTTATTTTGTCTTTTTTATTCAGTCGCTACAAGATCAACAATTCCATGAGCTTGGGCTTCTGTTGCTGACATAAAAACATCTCTTTCCATGTCTTCAGATACAACCCATAAAGGTTTTCCTGTCCTTTGTGCATAAACCCTTGTGATGGTTTCGCGCAGCTTCAGTAGTTCTTCCGCTTCCAGGATAAATTCTCCCGTCTGTGCCTCATAAAAAGAACTAGCAGGTTGATGGATCATTACCCTGATGATATAACATAATCAATGTTTCTTCTATCTCGCATGATGAAAGTGAAAGGGGAAGAGATAAAGAATAATAAAAAAAGATATAATTATAATTGAACAACCGTACAGGCATCTTTTACGCATTGCATACGGCTCTATAATGGAATTAATTTTTTTTTTTTTTTTACCTTTACCTTACTTACATCGAATAAATAGAAAAGAAATATAAAATAAATTATAGAGTCTATCAGACTCCGGTTGTTAAATGATCCAATAACCACCCTTCCTTTTGCAGTAGTTCAAAAATACTATGATGGCTCCGTTGCTTTATATATTTATTTCGTCTGTTATTTAGCAATCCCAAAGTTTCTTTGTTTTTTTTTTTTCAAATAAAAAGATTTATTTTCATATTCTTTCATAACATAAATATTGTTAAGATTAAGAGCCCCCGGTGTGAAAACAAAAAAGTTTGTGACGCTGAAATAGGCCTCCCGATAGATCGGATAAAATCGGAATTTTATCTCATACTACTCTTTCGATACATAATCTAAGGTAAAAAAAAATTCTCATATCGAATTCGAAGTGCCATGCTATTATTACTTAATATTCATATTTCATATAGCGCGAAGGCATAGTCTTCTTTTTTCTCTCAAATCAAATAAAAACTCATTGGCGCCAAGCGTGAGGGAATGCTAGACGTTTGGTAATTTCTCCTCCGACCAGAATAAAAGATCCCATTGAAGCGGCTAATCCCATGCATATTGTCTGTATATCTGGTCGCACAAATTGCATAGTATCATAAATAGCTACTCCGGGTATTACCCATCCGCCAGGAGAGTTTATAAACAAATACAGATCTTTGGTATCATCCTCGATACTGAGATATACCATAAGACCAATAAGTTGATTCGAGATCTCGCTATCAACCCCTTGGCCTAAAAAAAGTAATCTTTCTCGATAAAGTCGGTTGATTGGGATAAAATTGTATCCCTTAGAAACCGTACATGCACCTTTTGATGCATACGGTTCAACAAAAATCACTAAAAAAAAGAATCAATGTGTAGATTCTAGCTTTCTTTTTTTTTTTTTTTTCATAACAGGCTTTTTAACTTATAAAAAGTTAAAAGGGGGCCTTTCTTTAATTTTTCAAGAAAGATGAGTTTTGGCCTGTTTTGTTTATCTATAAAAAAAAATTACTAAACTTATCTAACTAACTTCTCATTGATGTATTGTTTCATCGAGATACAATCTAAATCGCGATGTAATTTTCTTGTTCCTGAATGGGCTTCTTCAATTTTTTTTTAGGTTTATGCTCTACTCCGAGTAAAGATCTGCCCGATTTGGATTTGCACATATAGGACAAATGCCCCAATACCACGTTCTTTTGCTACGACTTCCTTTTTGTTTTTTCAATTTATTTCATGTCTTCCAACAAATATTCAACGCATTCATCATATTACTTGATTGATTAACAACTTCTATTTATAAATTATAAATATATAAAGAAATAGAATAAGTAGTAATCATAAATATATTTATTACCAATTGGTTTTTTTTCTAAACGGAGCCTGGATACTTCATTTTATTGGTCTAACCAAGCCAACCATAAATTATTCTAATTGAAAATATTAATCTGTATACCCTCCCTAAAAAATAGATCTAATTGCCCTTCACGCTCCAAATTTTTGATAATTCAATCAATCTTTCTTGGGCGAAAGAGAGGATATCTCGATCGGGGAAGAGAACGGGGGAATACCATATGACCCAATATATCTGACAAGTCGCACTATACGTCAATCCACAATGCATCTTCCTCTCCAGGACTTCGAAAAGGTACTCTTGGAACACCAATAGGCATTAAATAAAATAAAAATTTAGTACTATATCGCACTTTGATGTGAAAGCGTAACAATGGGTTTATTGTCCTAATCGGTCTTTATCATATTTTATCCATAGATTGACTAAGTTCATAAAATAAAAAAAGAAAAGAAGACAAAATGAATAAAGTAAAATTCTTACAAATAAGTCCTTTGAATGATGAACAAATATATATATGCATTCACTCATATAAAATGGTATCAACTCCCCTACCATTGCGTATTGGTACTTATCGGGTGTAGAATAGATCTGCTTCTTTTTGTTCCTACGAACAAAATAGTTTCAGTATTACTAAAAGTAATTATTACGAAAAGAATCAAACAAATATTAATCCTTTCCCCAAGATAATCCACTAAAAAAGGGGGGTACATAGCATAGTTTTTTCCAATGCAATAAAGTTACATTGTGTCTATTTTTCGTTGATAGAGGGGTATTTCCATGGGTTTACCTTGGTATCGTGTTCATACCGTCGTATTGAATGATCCCGGTCGTTTGATTTCTGTCCATATAATGCATACAGCTCTGGTTGCTGGTTGGGCTGGTTCGATGGCTCTATACGAATTAGCTGTTTTTGATCCCTCTGACCCTGTTCTTGATCCGATGTGGAGACAAGGTATGTTCGTTATACCCTTCATGACCCGGTTAGGAATAACCAATTCATGGGGCGGTTGGAGTATCACAGGGGGGACTGTAACGAATCCGGGTATTTGGAGTTACGAAGGTGTGGCCGGGGCGCATATTGTGTTTTCTGGCTTGTGTTTTTTGGCAGCTATCTGGCATTGGGTGTATTGGGATCTAGAAATATTTACTGATGAACGTACAGGAAAACCCTCTTTGGATTTGCCTAAGATCTTTGGAATTCATTTATTTCTCTCAGGGGTGGCTTGTTTTGGTTTTGGTGCATTTCATGTAACAGGATTGTTTGGTCCTGGAATATGGGTGTCCGATCCTTATGGACTAACCGGAAGGGTACAATCCGTAAATCCAGCGTGGGGTGTGGATGGTTTTGATCCTTTTGTTCCGGGAGGAATAGCCTCTCATCATATTGCAGCAGGTACCTTGGGCATATTGGCGGGTCTATTCCATCTTAGTGTCCGTCCACCCCAACGCCTATACAAAGGATTACGTATGGGAAATATTGAAACTGTCCTTTCCAGTAGTATTGCTGCTGTCTTTTTTGCAGCTTTTGTAGTTGCTGGAACGATGTGGTATGGTTCAGCAACTACCCCGATTGAATTATTTGGTCCCACCCGTTATCAATGGGATCAAGGATACTTTCAACAAGAAATATATCGAAGAGTTGGTGCTGGGTTAGCCGAAAATCAAAGTTTATCCGAAGCTTGGTCTAAAATTCCTGAAAAACTAGCTTTTTATGATTACATCGGCAATAATCCGGCAAAAGGGGGATTATTCAGAGCGGGCTCAATGGACAACGGGGATGGAATAGCTGTTGGGTGGTTAGGACATCCTATCTTTAGAGATAAAGAGGGGCGTGAACTTTTTGTACGTCGTATGCCTACTTTTTTTGAAACATTTCCGGTTGTTTTGGTAGACGGAGACGGAATTGTTAGAGCCGATGTTCCTTTTAGAAGGGCAGAATCAAAATATAGTGTCGAACAAGTAGGTGTAACTGTTGAGTTCTGCGGCGGCGAACTCAACGGAGTCAGTTATAGTGATCCTGCTACTGTGAAAAAATATGCTAGACGTGCTCAATTGGGTGAAATTTTTGAATTAGATCGCGCTACTTTGAAATCCGATGGTGTTTTTCGTAGCAGTCCAAGGGGTTGGTTTACTTTTGGGCATGCTTCGTTTGCTTTGCTCTTCTTCTTCGGACACATTTGGCATGGTGCTAGAACCTTGTTTAGAGATGTTTTTGCTGGTATTGATCCAGATTTAGATGCTCAAGTGGAATTTGGAGCATTCCAAAAACTTGGAGATCCAACTACAAGAAGACAAGTAGTCTAATACAATATTGCTTTGTTACTTTTTGTTTTTATTTTTGTGATTCGACTGACATAGGTTTAGGGTACCGGATAAATCTTGATTTGAATCGCTGCCTTTTCTTTGACTCTTGTTCTTTCTTTATCCGGGAGACGATCCCAAATAAACAGGTATGGAAGCTATAATTGTAAACCACGATCGAATCTATGGAAGCATTGGTTTATACATTCCTTTTAGTCTCAACTCTAGGAATAATTTTTTTCGCTATCTTTTTTCGAGAACCGCCTAAAGTTCCAACTAAAAAGGTGAAATGATTTTTCATTATCTCAATTGAAAGTAATGATCCTCCCAATATTGGGAGGATCATTACTTCAACTAGTCCCCGTGTTCCTCGAATGGATCTCTTAGTTGTTGAGAGGGTTGCCCAAAAGCAGTATATAAGGCGTACCCAGTAAAACTTACAAGTAAACCAGATAAAAAGATGGCAACTAGGGTTGCTGTTTCCATTATTATATAGTTTTAAGACATTATATAGTTTCAAGACCACAATGGATCTATGATAAGATCATTTATTTACAACGGAATGGTATACAAAGTCAACAGATCTTAATGAATATAAAATATTATGGCTACACAAACCGTTGAGGGTAGTTCTAGATCTGGCCGCCCAAAACGAACTAATGCAGGGATTTTATTGAAACCATTAAATTCAGAATATGGTAAAGTAGCTCCTGGGTGGGGAACTACTCCTTTGATGGGTCTCGCAATGGCTCTATTTGCGGTATTCCTATCTATTATTTTGGAGATTTATAATTCTTCCATTTTACTGGATGGAATTTCAATGAATTAGATTCACAAGAACCATTAACCATCTTTTTCAATACAAAGCAAGGTGAATCATTTAGGTTTCTGATTTTTATCCCATTATATTTTGGTAGTTCGACCGTGGAATTTCTTTGTTTCTGTATTTCCGGAATATGAGTGTGTGACTTGGGATAATTGATCCTATGGATAGTACAGAGAATGGGTCTGTCATCTTGATAGAGATGGTTTTACTTCGTCGGATATTCATTCTAGTATCTGGAGCACGGAATATATGAAATAGATTACAAAGTATTAGAACTATGATTCATACTTAATAGTCAGACCCCGTGGCCGGAACCCAACAAATTTTTTCAAAGAATTAGAAGTTATAAATCGAAAGATCTTTCAAACTTTCGTTTATGCTTATTTTGATCAAAGGACAAAGGTTTCTTTGGATTTTTAGTCATTATATCTATTCATTGAATAAGTGATGATCCAACGATTCTTACTCAGGGAATTGGGGTATTTAGTTTAAGAAGGTTTTATTGAATCATCGTGGTTCTAGTATGAATCTGAGGTTTTAATTGATTCATAGGGTCTTAACAAGAGAATTCCTATCAATAATAAATCAATAATAAAAAAAAACAGCAGTAAAGCCGCATTACACATAAATAACAACAAAGAAAATAGGAAAATAGAAGATTCAAAAGGCCTATAACGATCAATATAGAGACGAATGAGCCGACTTGATTTTTTGGCATTATAATCACAAAGAGTAGCTTTCGGATTTTTATTCTTTCGTATCTTCAGAAAAAATTGAATCATAGAATTAATAAATTTAAAAATTTCTATTACACACATCCGTTAGAGCTAGTATTTGGTTTTTTCTGTTTGAGCCGTACGAGATTAAATTTTCATATACGGTTCTCGGGGGGGGTCTCTTTGGTTTACCTATCCCAATAAAATTTATGATTGGTTCGAAGAACGTCTTGAGATTCAGGCAATTGCAGATGATATAACTAGTAAATATGTTCCCCCTCACGTCAACATATTTTATTGTCTAGGAGGAATTACCCTTACTTGTTTTTTAGTACAAGTAGCTACAGGGTTTGCTATGACTTTTTATTATCGTCCGACCGTTACAGAGGCTTTTGCTTCTGTTCAATATATAATGACTGAAGCTAACTTTGGTTGGTTAATCCGATCAGTTCATCGATGGTCGGCAAGTATGATGGTCCTAATGATGATACTGCACGTATTTCGTGTATATCTCACCGGCGGCTTTAAAAAACCTCGCGAATTGACTTGGGTTACGGGTGTAGTTTTGGGTGTATTGACCGCATCTTTTGGTGTAACTGGTTACTCCTTACCTTGGGACCAAATTGGTTATTGGGCAGTAAAAATTGTAACAGGCGTACCGGACGCTATTCCTGTAATAGGATCGCCCCTGGTAGAGTTATTACGCGGAAGTGCTAGTGTGGGACAATCCACTTTGACTCGCTTTTATAGTTTACACACTTTTGTATTACCTCTTCTTACTGCCGTATTTATGTTAATGCACTTCCCAATGATACGTAAGCAAGGTATTTCTGGACCTTTATAAAGAATATATACCATCGATATTTGTAATCAATCATTTATCATATCACTTGGGGTAGGAACAATAGTATTTCATTGCTACAAATATGGATTATTGAAAAGAATAAGACATGTATTTGGATATTTCTCTTCAACTCTACAAAAATTTATTATTTTTTTGACACTCATAGTTGAAGCGAATTCTCCGAAGATAAAATGGATTATGGGAGTGTGTGACTTGAACTATTGATCGGGCCGTGCAGATATATGCCCTTACTCTGCCGCATTCGAACTCACAACAAAAAAATGTGTCTTTGTTCCAACCACCGCGTAAGCCCCATACAGAGGATAGGCTGGTTCGTTTGAAGAGAATCTTTTCTATGATCAAACCCTATCATGTCGTGTATGATATGAACAGGCTCCGTAAGA